TTCCAATATGTAAGGTCGATGATTCATCTCATAAAGGAAAATGTAATAAAGCATTAATACTAATTGATTCCTAATTAAACAAAATCGTTCTTTATAGAACAAAAAAATCAAGAGCCCCAAATCAATAAAGACTGAGAGTATTGATTCAAGAACAAATTTCATTATTTCATTTAGGGGCTCCGTTGTAAAATCCAGACCTAACCATTAATCGCGAAGCGATGGGAACGACAGAACCCGTGATTGCATAAGATTCTATTGAAAACGAATCCTAATGGTTCATTGGATAGGATGGCGAAATGAACTAGGAACCAATTCATTTATTCTGAAAAGTCATGTCATGAATTAATCCTAAAATCAAAGTATGTCATGAACTAATCCGATAAACTGAATATTAAATTAAAGTAAATATTCGCCCGCGAAAATCTTTATTTTTTGTTTTTGGATTTAAAAATTGTAGTCAATCCAATATGATATGATATGATAATAAAAGGCAAAACAAAACAAACTAAAGATTCGTTATAACCTTATAATAAATACTAAAAATAATAAAAATAAAACAAAATTTTTTATAACTATAAATCGAATGTATGTTTAGTTATATATCAAAAAAGATATATCGATTGATAATAAATTATCAAAAACTCTCATGATTCAATATATTATTTATTAAGTACATGTATATTATTTTATAATCGTTTCGTTCGTGAGGAGCTGGATGAGAAAAAGATCTCATGTCCAGTTCTGTAATAGAGATGGAAGTAATAAATAACCATCAACTATAACCCCAAAAGAACCCGATTCCGTAAACACCATAGAGGAAGAATGAAAGGAATATCTTATCGAGGTAATCGTATTTGCTTCGGTAGATATGCCCTTCAAGCGCTTGAACCTGCTTGGATCACATCTAGACAAATAGAAGCAGGACGACGAGCAATGACACGAAACGCACGCCGCGGCGGAAAAATATGGGTACGCATATTTCCAGACAAACCAGTTACAGTAAGACCTACAGAAACACGTATGGGTTCAGGAAAAGGATCTCCCGAATATTGGGTAGCTGTTGTTAAACCAGGTAGAATGCTTTATGAAATGAGCGGAGTATCAGAAAATATAGCCAGAAAGGCTATTTCAATAGCGGCATCCAAAATGCCTATACGAACTCAATTCATTATTTCAGAATAGGAATGTAGAACCAAAAGAACGAGCTTTTTCGGATGAAAAAACCAATTGCAGGGTTCTTTTTTTTTTTGAATAAACAATATTTCTTTTTTTTTTTTTTACTGATCCCTTTCCTTTGCATTGAAAAAACAGATAAAAAATGATATGATTCAACCTCAAACCCATTTGAATGTAGCGGATAACAGCGGAGCCAGAAAATTGATGTGTATTCGAATAATAGGAGCTAGTAATCGGCGATATGCTAAGATTGGTGACGTTGTTGTTGCTGTAATCAAGGAAGCAATACCAAATACACCGCTAGAAAGATCAGAAGTGATCAGAGCCGTAATTGTACGTACTTGTAAAGAACTCAAACGCGACAATGGTATGATAATACGATATGATGACAATGCTGCGGTTGTTATTGATCAAGAAGGAAATCCAAGAGGAACGCGAATTTTTGGCGCAATCGCCCGGGAATTAAGACAATTAAATTTCACTAAAATAGTTTCTTTAGCACCTGAAGTATTATAAAAGTATTATAAGATGAGACCATAATAGAGCTTATAGTATTTGAATGAAATTGATTAATTTAGTAGATTTAAATTAATTAGGAGATTGTTTGTGGTTCACGTATATGCCTTTAATATTTCATAAATATTTAATAATTCAGAAAAAAAAAAAGAGCATGTTGATTATATAAAAATTCGGGGACAACAAAAATCTTAGTTTCTTATGAGTAAAGACGCTATTGCTAACATACTAACTTCTATACGAAATGCTGACATGAATAAAAAAAGAACAGTTCGAATACCATATACTAACATCACTGAAAACATTCTTAAAATCCTTTTACGAGAAGGTTTTATTGAAAACATGAGGAAACATCAGGAAAACAACAATCTTTTTTTGGTTTTAACCCTACGACATAGAAGGAAAAGGAATAGGAAAGGACCAGATAAAACTGTTTTAAATTTAAAACAGATCAGTCGACCCGGTCTACGAATCTATTCTAATTATCAAAGAATCCCAAGAATTTTAGGCGGGATAGGGATTGTAATTCTTTCTACTTCTCGGGGTATAATGACAGACAGAGAAGCTCGACTAGAAGGAATCGGTGGAGAAATTTTGTGTTATATATGGTAATCTTTTCTGATATCCGAATTCTATATGGAACTCTCGTATTTTTGAAAAAAGAGAAAGGATGGGTTTCTAATAATATGCCTCACACATTAGTTGATACCTCAAGTAAAATAACAAAAAAGATTCATTAAGGTTTAATTTCTGAATCGTGATTAGGTGATTTTATCAATTTCAACATTCATTTCATGGAGATAGAATT